TGGTTTTAATGTTGGAATATTTAGTGCCGAATATTTTTTGAATAAATTTTTTAGGGGATTTTAGGTAATGTGAAAATTGGTGTAAAAAATTGGTATATATATATATATATATATATATATATATAATGATGCCAATTCTTATTTCGACTTGTTGGTTTTCACGTTCTTGAGTCCTCCTTGGTTTTGGGGTTTGACAAGGATATAAGGATTTGCTGAGCGTAGGGGGGTAGGGGGGTTTGTCGCGCAGAAACCAAAGGGGGCATATATTTAGGGTGTAATTGAACAAGGAATGGTAATGTTATGCACTTGAGTTAATAATATGTAATTCTTAAGTTATGTCTTTAGATAATTAAATTATAATACGCATACAAGGAAAATGTTCTACCTTAATTTAACATTTGAGCTTACACTCTGAGATGTCAAGTGAAAGGAAACCAAATAAAGAGAACTATATGCATATAGAAGGATGCTTGCATGTTGGGTAATGAAGTTATGTACTACACCATTAATCAAATGCCAGTATAGTTAATTATTATGGGGATTATTTAAGTTATGTCCTTGAAATAGGAACCAGATGCAAGTAATAATTCATTTTATGCCAGTTTACATTTATTGTCCTTGATTCTATCATTCATAAATTACCTTTATATATATTGGTTGGTGGTCTCTTACTACATTAATATTGTGGTTAGGATGGTTAGTTGATTATTCAAGGAAATTGTTGTTTTAGATTATTTAGGGGAATAAATATTTTACTCAAGTTTAAATAATATTATTCTGAGTGTTAATATTATGCTTATGCATACCTTAGATTGTTAGTACCTGCTTTATGGTTAAAATAGTGAATTGGTGAATATACATATATGTACTAGTACATTAATGTAATATTATGCATAATATGTACTAAACCATAAAGGGTGGTCGACCCTCAGAAAATAGTTTAGTTTAGAATTCTGGCTTTGGGAGCCAGGGGTGAGAGTTAAAATCCCTTTTTTCTGGGCGCTAGGGAGGAATTTAACCTCCGATCTTCGGATTACAAGACCGATGCTTTTGTACTAAGCTACTAGGGCAAGCTCATTCTAATGCTTTGTTTTCTAATCATCCTGCTAGTGGGATGAAGATGAGGAATAGTGCAAAGTAAAGGACGGATGCGATTTGTCCGATAATGATGAATGGGTGTTCTACTGGTATGCCTCCAATCCATGTTAGGATTGCTATGTCTGCTACTAGGGTTCAGAATAGGAATTGGGTAATTGGGCGGAATGTAAGTCCTCGTTGTTTTGAGGTGTGTAGTAGTGGGACTACTATTAGGACTAGGATAGAAAATAGTAGTGCTAGGACGCCTCCAAGTTTGTTTGGGATTGATCGTAGGATAGCGTATGCAAATAGGAAGTATCATTCTGGTTTAATATGGGGTGGTGTAACTAGAGGGTTGGCGGGGGTGAAGTTTTCCGGGTCTCCTAATAGGTTTGGGGAGAATAGTGCTAGTGAGGCGAGGGCTAGAAGTATAATTACGAACCCGAGAATATCCTTGTATACAAAGTATGGGTGGAAGGGGATTTTGTCTGCGTCTGAGTTTAATCCTACTGGGTTGTTTGATCCTGTTTCGTGGAGGAAGAGTAGGTGAATAATGGTTGCGGCGGCAATGATGAATGGTAGAAGGAAGTGGAATGCGAAGAATCGTGTGAGTGTTGCATTGTCTACTGAAAATCCACCTCAGATTCATTGGACTAATATGTCTCCTATATAAGGTACGGCGGATAACAGGTTTGTAATTACGGTGGCACCTCAGAAGGATATTTGTCCTCATGGGAGAACGTAGCCGACAAAGGCTGTTATTATAACTAGTAGTAAGAGGATTACTCCGATGTTTCAGGTTTCTTTGTATAGGTAGGATCCATAGTATAGGCCTCGGGCGATATGTATATAGATGCAGATGAAGAAGAATGATGCTCCGTTAGCGTGGATGTTGCGAATTAGTCATCCATAATTTACGTCTCGGCAGATGTGGGTGACTGATGAGAATGCGGTTGAAATGTCTGAGGTGTAGTGTATAGCTAGGAATAGCCCGGTTAGGATTTGAGTGATCAGGCACAGTCCTAGTAGGGACCCAAAGTTTCATCAAACTGAGATGTTTGATGGTGCTGGTAGATCAACTAGTGCGTCGTTAGCAATTTTAATTAGGGGGTGTGTTTTTCGTAGGCTTGCCATTAGGGTTCTTATAGTTGAATAACAACGGTGGTTCTTCAAGTCATTGGTCTCGGTTAAAGTCTGAGTAAGAATTATGACCTATTTTATGTTTTTGTTACTGATAGCTTTGGTTGTGGGTTTAGTTGCTGTTGCTTCTAACCCTACACCTTATTTTGCGGCCCTTGGTTTGGTGGTTGCGGCTGGGGTTGGGTGCGGGGTTTTGGTTGGTCATGGGGGTTCTTTTTTGTCGTTGGTTCTTTTTTTGATTTATTTAGGGGGGATGCTTGTGGTTTTTGCTTATTCGGCAGCTTTGGCTGCTGAGCCTTTTCCGGAGGCTTGAGGGAGTCGTTCTGTGTTGGGTTATGTTTTGGTTTATTTGCTAGGGGTTGGTTTAGCAGCGGGAGTTTTTTGAGGGGGGTGGTATGAGGGTTCTTGGGTAGTTGTGGATGGGTTAAAAGAGTTTTCTGTTTTGCGTGGCGATATTAGTGGTGTAGCTGTTATGTATTCGTCTGGCGGGGGAATGTTAGTTATTTGTGCTTGAGTACTGCTTTTGACCTTGCTTGTTGTGTTAGAGCTTACTCGTGGTTTGAGTCGTGGGACTCTTCGTGCAGTTTAGAGAAGGGTTGGGGTGGTAGCTAGGATTAGGGTGAGGAGGAAAATGGTTAAGTATGTTTTAATTATTCCTCGTGTGATGTCATTTGTAATTTTTGCTATGATTGTTTGTGTTAGTGCTAGGCCTTTTGGTCCAATGGTTTCAAGTCATGTTTTGTCGAGTTGGGTGGCGGCTGACTGTCCTATGGTAAGTTTGAGTTTTGGGAGGAGTCGGTGTGTGATTGCTGGGAAGAATCCGAGTATGTTTGAAAAGTGATGTGGAAGGGTTATTGGTATAATTTTTACTTGTTTGCTGGTTATGTTGGCTAGTTCTATAGCTGTTAGTAGGCCTAGGATGGTTACTGCTAGGGCTGCCATTTTAATGGTGGTGGGTATGGTTATGACTGGTGTTTTTATTGGCAGAAAGTTGTGTGTGATTATAAATCCTGCGATGATACTTCCTCAGGCGAGTCGTTTGATGGAGTTGATTACTAATGGGTCGTTTTCGTTGATTGGGGATAATGGTGGGAATCGTGGGGTTCCTATAGTTACGAAGTATACCAGTCGGAAACTGTAAACTGCGGTGAAAGACGTGGCAATTAGTGTAAGGGTTAGGGCTCAGGCGTTGAGGTAGGAGGTGTTTAGGGCTTCGATGATTGCGTCTTTTGAGAAAAAGCCTGCTAGGAATGGGGTTCCTGTTAGGGCTAGGCTGCCGATTGTGAAGTAGGTTGAGGTGGCGGGTATGATGTTAAATAGGCCCCCCATTTTTCGGATGTCCTGTTCGTCATTTAGGCTGTGGATAATTGATCCGGAGCATAAAAATAATATGGCCTTGAAGAAGGCGTGCGTGCAGATGTGAAGGAATGCTAGCTGTGGTTGGTTTAGTCCGATGGTAACTATTATTAGCCCTAGTTGACTTGATGTTGAGAAGGCTACGATTTTTTTGATATCATTTTGGGTTAGGGCGCAGGTGGCTGTAAATAATGAAGTTAGTGCTCCTAGGCATAGGCAGGTTGTTAAGGCGAATGGGTTATTTTCTATGAGGGGGTGTAGGCGGATTAATAGGAAGATTCCTGCAACAACCATGGTACTTGAGTGGAGTAGGGCAGATACTGGCGTAGGACCTTCTATGGCGGATGGAAGCCATGGGTGGAGGCCAAATTGGGCTGATTTTCCTGTTGCTGCTAGAATAAGTCCTACCAGAGGAATTGTTATGTTGAAGCTTTTTGATAGTGTGAAAATTTGTTGGATTTCTCAGGAGTTTAGGTTTGTTGCGAATCAGGCTATGGTTATGATTAGTCCGATGTCTCCTACTCGGTTATAAATAACGGCTTGGAGTGCTGCTGTGTTGGCGTCTGCTCGTCCGTGTCACCACCCGATGAGTAGGAATGACATGATCCCTACTCCTTCTCAGCCAATGAATAGCTGAAATATGTTGTTGGCTGTTACTAGAATAATTATTGCTACTAGGAATGTTAGTAAGTATTTGAAGAATTGGTTAATATTAGGATCAGAGTGTATATATCATAGTGCAAATTCTAGGATTGATCAGGTGACGTACAGGGCAATTGGAATAAAGATTAAGGAGTAGTGGTCAAATTTAAGGCTAATGTTAATATCGAATGTTTGAGTGTTAATTCAGTGTCAGTTTGTTATAATGCCCTCTGTTTTTAGGTCCAAGAAGATGGCGAGCGGGATAAGGCTGATAAAAAATGAAGAACTCACAGCAGTTTTGGCTATTTCTGCTAGTTTAGATTTTTGCTGGTTGGGGGTTAGTGTGGTGAGTAGTGGGTATATTAAGATGAAAAAGATTAGGAGAAGAGATGAGTGTATAATTAATGTCATTTTAGCTTTCACTTGGATTTGCACCAAGAGTTTTTGGTTCCTAAGACCAATGGATGAGCTGTTATCCTTTAAAAGCGTAAGGAAGCCACGGATTTTAACCATGGTGCGTAAGGATTAGCAGTACTTACTAATTTCTGTTCTTCCTTGGTGAGTAAGGGGATTTTAACTCCTATTTTTAGAATCACAATCTAATATTTTAGTTAAATTATACTTACAATAGCATCATCCTCATATGAGTTCGGGTTTTGTTACTAGGAGGATTACTGGAATTAGGTGTAAGGTCATTAATAGGTGTTCTCGAGTGTGGAATGGTTGGAGTCCTGTGATGTGGTTAGGTACTTGGCCTCGTTGTGATATGAGGAATATATATAGGGAGTAGCCAGCTGTAATAAGTGTTCCTAGTCCTGTGAGTAAAATTGTTCATGGGGACCAGTTAAAGAGAGTTGTGATGATCATGAGTTCCCCTATTAAATTAGGCAGGGGTGGGAGTGCCAGATTAGCTAGGTTTGCTAGAAATCATCAGGTTGCGGTTAGCGGAAAGATTACTTGTAACCCTCGGGCGAGGATTATTGTTCGGCTATGGGTTCGTTCATATGCTGTGTTGGCTAGGCAGAATAGTGCTGAGGATACTAGTCCGTGGGCAATTATTAGGATGATTGCTCCTGAAAACCCTCATGTAGTTTGGATTAAGATTCCTCCTGCTACTAGTCCCATGTGACTTACGGATGAGTAGGCAATTAGTGACTTTAGGTCTGTTTGCCGAAGGCAGATCGACCCGGTTATGATGACCCCTCAGAGGGCTAGGATAATGAATGGGTAGGCTAGTTCCTTTGATAGGGGGTCAAGTATAACTATTATGCGTATTATTCCGTATCCTCCTAATTTTAGCAGGACTGCTGCTAGTACCATGGACCCTGCTACTGGGGCTTCTACGTGCGCTTTTGGTAGTCAGAGGTGGACCCCATATAGTGGTATTTTAACTAGGAATGCGATTAGGCAGCCGGCTCACCAGATTATGTGTCCTCAAGAGTTAAGTTGTAGGGGTTGTGAATATTGTAATACTAGTATTGATAATGTTCCTGTGGATTGTTGGAGAAGGAGCAAGGCGACTAGAAGGGGAAGGGACCCTGCTAGGGTGTAGAACAGGAAGTAAGTTCCTGCGTTTAATCGTTCGGTTTGATTTCCTCATCGGGTAATAATAATGAGGGTGGGGATAAGTGTGGCTTCAAATATAATATAGAATATAATAATTTCTGTAGCGCCGAATGCTATAATTAGAAAGGTTTGCAGTGAGGCGAGGAGTGAGATGTATGATCGTTGTCGGCTGACTGGTTCAGGGTTGATATGGTTTTGGCTGGCCAGGATTATTAGTGGAAGTAGTCAGCATGTAAGTACTAGGAGGGGGGTTGATAGGGGGTCGGTGGCCAAGTATGTGTTGGACGAGGTTCATCCGGTCTCTGATGTTCATTTTAATCAAGTTAAACTAATAAAGGCGATTAAGAGGCTGTGCGCGGTTGTGGTTGTTCATAATCATTTGGGGGAGGTTAATCAAATTGTTGGGAATAGCATGAGTGTGGGGATTAGTACTTTTAGCATTGTAGGAGATTAAGGTTTTGTAGTCGATCGGTCCCATGGGTGCGGGCAGTGGCTACTAGTAATGCTAGGCCGGTGCTTGCTTCGCAGGCGGAAAAGGCTAAAAGAAGTATAGGAGCTGTTGAAAATCCTGTGGACTCAAATTGTAATGCTCATAGGGCTAGTGCAATAAACAGGGATAATATTATTCCTTCTAAGCACAGTAGTGCTGAAAGTAGGTGGGTGCGGTGAAATGCCAGTCCTATTAGTCCTAGGATGAATGCTGAGCTGAAACTAAAATGTACGGGTGTCATAAGGGGGCCGTGGAATTAAACCACGATTTTCTGAGCCGAAATCAGAGGTCTTGTTTTGGACTAACTCCCTATTCTGCCCACTCTAGGCCGCCCTGGGTTCATTCATAGATTAGGCCCAGGGTTAATAGGATTAGGACTGTTGTGGCTCAGAAGAATGTTCCGGTTGGGTTGTGGAGCTGATCTCCTCATGGTAGGGGGAGGAGGAGGGCAATTTCTAGGTCAAACAGGAGAAATAGGATTGCTACTAGGAAGAAGCGCAGGGAAAATGGGAGTCGGGCAGATCCTAGGGGGTCAAACCCGCATTCGTAGGGTGATAGTTTTTCTGCGTCTGGGTTTATTTGGGGTAGTCAGAAGGATACAATTGCTAGGACTAAAGACAGGATTATTGTGATGAGTAGAATAGTTGTAATTAGGTTCATTATCTTTCCTTGGATTTTAACCAAGACTGTGTGATTGGAAGTCACTTGTACTAACTTTGATACTAGAAAGATATGAGCCTCATCAATAGATAGATACGTAGAGGAATAGTCATACTACGTCGACGAAATGTCAGTATCAGGCAGCGGCTTCAAAGCCAAAGTGGTGTTCGGATGTGAAGTGATATTGGATTTGGCGTAGTAGGCATACTGCTAGGAAGGTGGACCCAATGATGACATGTAGTCCGTGGAATCCCGTGGCTACGAAGAATGTTGAGCCGTAAACTCCATCTGCGATTGTAAATGGTGCCTCATAATATTCCATAGCTTGGAGGGCAGTGAAGTAAAGTCCTAGAATAATGGTTAATGCTAAGGATTGGATAGCTTGTTTTCGTTCCCCCTCTATGATGCTGTGGTGGGCTCATGTTACTGTAACCCCTGATGCTAATAGAACAGCTGTGTTAAGGAGCGGGACTTCAAATGGGTCTAGCGGGGTAATTCCTGTGGGGGGTCAGCACCCCCCTAGTTCCGGTGTAGGTGCTAAGCTTGAGTGGTAGAAGGCTCAGAAGAACCCAAGGAAGAAGAATACTTCGGAGGTAATAAACAGGATTATTCCGTACCGTAATCCTTTTTGCACGGGGGGTGTGTGGTGACCTTGGAAGGTTCCTTCTCGGATAATGTCGCGTCATCATTGGTATATGGTGAGAAGTAGGAGAATTATTCCCAGGGTTATTAGTGTTGTTGAGTGGAAGTGGAATCAGATTGCTAAGCCGGATGTTATTAGTAGAGCAGCGATGGCTCCGGTTAGTGGTCATGGGCTTGGATCAACTATATGATAGGCATGTGCTTGGTGGGCCATTAGACGTTCTCTTGGAGGTATAGGCTTAAGAGGAGTACAAATACGTAAGCTTGGATTATTGCAACTGCAACTTCTAGTAGTGTGAGCAGGAAAAGTACAGTGGCGGTTAGGATTGCCACGGTTGGTATTATTGGTAGTAGGACAAATACGGCTGTGGCGATGAGTTGGATTAGTAAGTGGCCTGCGGTTAGGTTGGCTGTGAGTCGGACCCCTAGGGCTAATGGTCGAATAAATAGGCTAATTGTTTCAATAATAATGAGTACTGGGATCAGTGGGATGGGTGTTCCTTCTGGTAGTAGGTGGCCTAGAGCAACTGTTGGTTGGTTTCGCATGCCAATGATTACTGTGGCAAGCCAGAGTGGCACGGCGAATCCCATGTTTAGTGATAGTTGTGTTGTGGGTGTGAAGGTATATGGTAATAGGCCTAGTATGTTGATGGTAATTAGGAAGATTATTAGTGAGGCTAGCAGGAGTGCTCATTTATGTCCTCCAATATTTAAGGGAATCATTAGTTGATTAGTAAATCGGTTAATGAGTCAGCCTTGTACTGTGACAAGTCGATTGTTAATTCATCGGGATGATGGGGTTGGGTAGAGTACTCAGGGTAGTGCAATTGCAATGGCAATTAGTGGAATGCCCAGATATAGTGGGCTCGCGAATTGGTCAAAGAAGCTTGCTATCATGGTCAGTCTCAGGATTCAGTTTTGTGCTTTTCAGCATTTACCGGGGCTGGTTCATTTGGTGTAATATGATTTAAGATTTTGGTTGGGATAATTGTTAAAAAGATTAATCAGGAAAACATTAAAATTGCGAGTCAGGGGCTTGGGTTTAATTGTGGCATTTCACTAGGGGTGGTCGGGAGTCACCAATCTTTGGCTTAAAAGGCCAATGCTTTGTCCAATGTTTAGCTTCCTAGCGAGGCGTCTTCTAACATAAGCGAGGATCAGTTTTCGAAGTGTTCTAGTGGGACGGCTTCAACTACAATTGGTATAAAGCTGTGATTGGCTCCGCAGATCTCAGAGCATTGTCCATAGAACACGCCTGGGCGTGAGGCAATGAAGGCAGTTTGATTTAGTCGTCCTGGAACTGCATCTATTTTTATACCCAGGGATGGGACGGCTCAGGAGTGTAGTACGTCTTCCGCTGATACTAGGACACGGATTGGAGATTCTATTGGGATTACTATTCGATGGTCTGTTTCTAGAAGTCGGAATTGTCCTGGGGTGAGGTCCTGTGTTGGGACCATGTAGGAGTCAAAGCCCAAGTTTTCGTAATCTGTATACTCATAACTTCAGTATCATTGGTGTCCTATTGCTTTGATTGTTAGATGGGGGTCGTTAATCTCGTCTATAAGATATAAGATTCGCAAGGAGGGCAGGGCGATTAATACTAAGATAACGGCTGGCAGAATGGTTCATACAATCTCAATTTCTTGGGAGTCTAAGATATATTTGTTTGTGAGTTTGGTTGAAACTATTGCAATAATAATATATAATACCAGGGTACTGATTAAAAATACGATTATTAATGCGTGGTCGTGGAAGTGGAGAAGTTCTTCTATAACGGGTGATGCCGCATCTTGGAATCCTAGTTGTGTTGGATGTGCCATTAGGTCTTGGGTTTAAAGACATGCGGGGATTTAACCTGCAACTTCACCTTGACAAGGTGGTGTAATTTGCATTTTACTAATATCTCTAAGGAAGTGACAGAGTGGTTATGTGGCTGGCTTGAAACCAGCATATGGGGGTTCAATTCCTTCCTTTCTCGTTAGTTTGATTGAATTTGAACAAATGCTGGTTCCTCATATGTGTGGTAAGGAGGAGGGCAGCCGTGAAGTCATTCTACATTTGTTGAAGTTAATTCTACGGATAGCACTTCTCGTTTAGCGGCGAAGGCTTCTCATAGGATGAACAGGAACATGATTACTGCTACTAAAGAAATTAATGATCCAATAGATGATACTGTGTTTCATAGGGCATAGGCATCTGGGTAGTCGGAGTATCGTCGTGGTATTCCTGCTAGTCCTAGGAAGTGTTGTGGGAAGAATGTGAGGTTAACTCCAATAAATATCACCCCGAAGTGGATTTTTGTTCAGGCACTGTGTAGGGTGTATCCGGTCAGTAGGGGGAATCAATGTACGAAGGCTGCTATGATAGCAAATACAGCACCTATTGACAGAACATAATGGAAGTGTGCGACTACGTAGTATGTGTCGTGAAGGACAATGTCAAGTGATGAGTTGGATAGGACGATCCCAGTAAGTCCGCCTACTGTAAATAAGAAAATGAACCCAAGGGCTCATAGTATAGGAGTTTCTCATTTAATCGATCCTCCATGAAGGGTGGCTAATCAGCTAAATACTTTAACACCTGTTGGGATAGCAATAATTATCGTTGCAGATGTGAAGTATGCGCGAGTGTCTACATCTATTCCGACGGTGAATATGTGGTGGGCTCATACAATAAATCCTAAAAGGCCAATAGCCATCATAGCTCAGACCATTCCCATGTAGCCGAATGGTTCTTTTTTTCCTGAATAATAAGCCACGACATGGGAGATAATTCCGAATCCTGGAAGAATAAGGATGTAAACTTCTGGATGACCAAAGAATCAGAATAAGTGTTGATATAGGATTGGGTCTCCTCCGCCTGCCGGGTCAAAGAATGTGGTGTTAAGGTTTCGGTCTGTAAGAAGTATTGTAATTCCAGCGGCCAGGACTGGTAGTGATAAAAGCAGCAGCACGGCGGTTACAAGTACGGATCAGACAAACAGAGGTGTTTGGTATTGGGAAATAGCCGGGGGTTTTATATTAATTGTTGTGGTAATAAAATTGATTGCTCCCAGGATTGACGAGACACCTGCTAAATGGAGTGAAAAGATTGTGAGATCTACTGATGCTCCTGCGTGAGCTAGATTGCCAGCGAGAGGTGGATAGACCGTCCACCCTGTTCCGGCTCCAGCTTCAACGCCAGAAGAAGCTAGCAGTAGTAGGAATGATGGGGGTAGTAGTCAAAAACTTATGTTATTTATACGTGGGAACGCCATATCTGGGGCCCCAATCATTAGTGGTACAAGTCAGTTTCCAAATCCTCCAATTAGGATAGGCATCACTATAAAGAAAATTATCACGAAGGCGTGAGCAGTAACGATAACATTATAAATTTGGTCATCGCCTAGAAGCGATCCGGGTTGGCTTAGCTCAGCCCGGATAAGGAGGCTTAAGGCGGTTCCTACTATTCCGGCTCAGGCACCAAATACAAGATAGAGGGTGCCAATGTCTTTGTGGTTAGTAGAGAAGAATCAACGCGTGATTGCCACAGGTAGGGTGGCCGAGTGCATAGGCGGTGGGTTGTAGCCCCATAGACAGAGGTTTAAGTCCTCTTCCTATCAGCAGCCCTGTGGTGAAGAGCACATTGGATTGCAAATCCAAAGGCGCAGATGATAGTCTGCCGGGGCTTTTCCCGCCTTGCCCGGCTTACGGCGGGAAAAGGTAGATAGATGCTCGCTGGCTTGAGCGCTTAGCTGTTAACTAAGAGTTTGTAGGATCGAGGCCTTCCTATCTAGTAAGGCCTTAGTTTAATAAAAATGTCTGATTTGCAATTAGAAGATGTAAGTTAATTTCTTATAGGTCTTAGTCAGGGGCTAGAAGGTTCCCACTTCTATTTAAAGCTTTGAAGGCTTTTGGTTTAGTATTATCCTAAGTCCCTAGGTGGTTAGCATTAGGATGGTCGGGGTTATTGGTAGTAGGCCCAGGGCGGATGTGGTAAATAGGGCTAGTGGTAGGGAGGTTTGGGTTGTTTTGGTTCGTCATGGGGTGGTTGAGTTGGTTGTGGTAGGGGAGATGGTTAGTGTTATTGCGTAGCATAGTCGTAAGTAGAAGTATAGGCTGATTAGGGCAGTTAGGGCTATGGTTGTGGCGATGATTGAAAGGTCTTGTTTTGTCAGTTCTTGTAGGATTAGCCATTTTGGTATGAACCCTGTTAGTGGTGGTAAGCCCCCTAATGAAAGTAGAACCAGGGCGGTTATTGATGCCAGGGTTGGGTTTTTTGATCAGGTTGTTGCAAGGGTGTTGATTTTGGTAGTGGCTAGTGTTTTGAGGGTTAGGAATGCTGCGGAGGTTATAATAATGTATGTTCCTAGCGCAATTATGGTTAGTTGTGGGGCGTATTGGGTGATGATGATTATTCATCCCATGTGTGCAATTGAGGAGTAGGCTAGGATTTTTCGTAGTTGGGTTTGGTTTAGTCCTCCTCACCCCCCCACCAGTGCAGATGAGATTCCCAGTATTATTAGGAGTGAGGGGTTAATGTTTTGTGCTGTCTGAATTATTAGTGCGAGGGGGGCAAGTTTTTGTCATGTGGACAGGATCAACCCTGTTAGTAGGTCTAGTCCTTGTAGTACTTCTGGCATTCAAAAGTGTATTGGTGCAAGTCCAATTTTAAGGGCTAGGGCGGTTGTAAATATTGTGCTGGCGATGGGGTTTGATAGGTCGTTGATGTTTCATTCTCCTGTTATTCAAGCATTTGTTGTACTTGCAAACAGGATTATTGCTGCTGCGGTGGCTTGGGTTAGAAAGTATTTTGTTGTTGCTTCTACTGCGCGGGGGTGGTGGTGTTGTGCTATTAGGGGGGTGATTGCCAGGGTGTTGATTTCTAAGCCTATTCAGGCTAGTAGTCAGTGGGAGCTTATGAAGGTTAGGGTGGTTCCTAGGCCCAGGCTGGATAGTAGGATAGCAAGTACGTATGGGTTCATTGGCGGAGGAGGGACTTTAACCGTCATGTTCGGGGTATGGGCCCGAAAGCTTTATTAGCTGACCCCGTCTTAGGAAGTGGTGTAAAGGAAGCACCAAGAGTTTTGATCTCTTGAGTATGGGTTCAATTCCCTTCTTTCTAGGAACTGAGGGGATTTTAACCCCTATAAATCACTCTATCAAAGTGGTCCTTGAGCATTCAGGCACAGTTCCTTGTTTATAGTTGTGGGGGAAGTCCTGCTAGTGCGATTGGTAGGGCGGTGTGTCATAGTACGAAGGCAAGTGTTAGTGGAAGGAAGTTTTTTCAGACTAGGTGTATTAGTTGATCGTATCGGAATCGTGGATATGAGGCTCGTACTCATAGGAATAGGATGGATAGAAGTGCTGCTTTGGTTATGAGGTTGATTGTTGTGAGTTCGGGGATGTTTGGGAAGTGTGAAGCTCCTAGGAATAGTACGGCTGACAGGGTGTTTATTAGTAGAATATTGGCATATTCGGCTAGGAAGAAGAGGGCAAATGGGCCCCCTGCATATTCTACGTTGAAACCTGATACTAGTTCTGATTCCCCTTCTGTCAGGTCGAAGGGCGCTCGGTTTGTTTCGGCTAGTGTTGAGATGTATCATATTGCGGCTAGAGGTCAGGCGGGGATGAGTAGTCAAATGCTTTCTTGGGTGGTGTTGAATGTTTGTAGGGTGTACCCTCCTGAGAAGATAATTACGGAGAGGAGGATTAGGCCTAGGCTTACTTCGTATGAGATTGTTTGGGCTACGGCCCGTAGGGCTCCAATTAGTGCATATTTTGAATTTGATGCTCAACCTGATCCTAAAATTGAGTACACTGTGAGGCTTGATAGGGCTAGGATAAATAGGATTCCTAGGTTAAGGTCGGTTACTGGATAGGGCAGGGGCATTGGTGCTCATAGGGTTATGGCTAGCGCTAGTGCTAGTATTGGGGTGGCGAGAAATAGGAATGGGGATGATGTAGATGGGCGGACGGGCTCCTTGATGAATAGTTTTACCCCGTCGGCGACGGGTTGTAGTAATCCGTAGGGTCCTACTACGTTAGGGCCTTTTCGTAATTGTATATATCCTAGCACTTTTCGTTCAATTAATGTGAGGAAGGCCACTGCTAGGAGGACTGGCACTATGTAAGCTAGGGGATTAATTAAGTGAGTTATTAGGGTGTTTAGCATGAACTGGGGAGAGGATTTGAACCTCCGGCTAAAAGGGCTTAGGCCTTTCGCAATTTACCATGCTCTGCCACCCCAGTATGTCCTTATTTCGGCTGGCTGAATCTAATTTTGGCTCTACCCCTTGCTTTATTTATTTGTTTTCATAAATTGGGGGTGGGGCGTGCTCTGGGTATGGGCCCCCTTTTTCCGATCCTTTCGTACTAGGAAAAGTAGCATTACAGATAGAAACTGACCTGGATTGCTCCGGTCTGAACTCAGATCACGTAGGACTTTAATCGTTGAACAAACGAACCCTTAATAGCGGCTGCACCATTAGGATGTCCTGATCCAACATCGAGGTCGTAAACCCCCTCGTCGATATGGACTCTGGGAGGGGATTGCGCTGTTATCCCTAGGGTAACTTGGTTCGTTGATCGGCTCTGTTGGCCGGATCATGTTTGGTCAGATGTTCTGTGGCTTAGAGATGTCTTTCTTGGTTTTAGGAGTTTATCCCGGTCCACTTGGAGGCTTTTTTTTCCTCCGTGGTCGCCCCAACCGAAGGTAAAATCTCATTTTTCACAAAGTTTTTGCTTTTTATTGAGTTGCTTGGTGTGGTTGAGTTTTGTACCTTAAGCTCCAAAGGGTCTTCTCGTCTTGTATTTTTATGTCCGCTTCTGCACGGGCAGATCAATTTCACTGACTTGAAAAGGGAGACAGCTAAGCCCTCGTTTGGCCATTCATACAGGTCTCTATTTAAAAGACAAGTGATTGCGCTACCTTTGCACGGTCAAAATACCGCGGCCGTTGAACACTATGGTCACTGGGCAGGCTGGACCTCCTATACTTGGTTGTATTGCAGGAGGCGATGTTTTTGGTAAACAGGCGAGGCTTGTGTTTGCCGAGTTCCTTCCTTTTCTTTTAGTCTTTCCTCTAATTGCACTCCAGTGTGGGGGTAACGATTTTTTAGTTGCGGATTTTTCTTGGGGTTTTGTATGATTCGCAATGCCCTCTTGGGTTGAGTTCGTTGGTTGCCGGTGGTTTGTCCAGTCTGGCTTACACTTGTGCTGGGAGAAGGGCTGGTCTTCTTGTTACTCATTTTAGCATAATCTTTTCCATGTGGGCATGGATTGGCCTAATAATATCTAGAGGAGTAAGATTTTTTATCGGAATAATAAACTTTTGTCTGTCTGAGCTTTAACGCTTTCTGTTTAGGTGGCTGCTTTTAGGCCCACTAGAACAGAGTGTTTTATGAATTATGATCTTTATCCTTCTGATAAGGTTGTGTCCTTCGTTAAAGGGGCTGTACCCCTTTTAACTAACTCTCGTGTGTTTCTCTTAGGTATCTTGGTTTATTTGATTTGAGGTGCATGAGGCTGAACTTCTATTCATTTCTTAGGCAACCAGCTATCACCAGGTTCGGTAGGTCTATCACTTCTACCCGGAGCTCTTCCCACTCTTTTGCCACAGAGACGGGTTGGCCCTTAATAGGCTGTCTCGGGGTAGCTCACCTGGTTTCGGGGTTTCAAACTAAAGGTCTCTTTGCTTGGGTGGACTGGCTAAATCATGATGCAAAAGGTACAGGGTTTAATCTTTGCTTTTTTGTGCTTGTATGGGTTATTTCATTTCTCTTTCAGCTTTCCCTTGCGGTACTGTTTCTATTGCTTTTGGTTGAACCTTTTCTGTCTCCCATACTCAGGTAAAAGAATGTTTTAATTTACGGTGTTAGGTTTGTTTCATTTATTTATATTGTTTGGTTATTTTAGTGGTTAAGCTAGCTGTTTGGCTCAGGGTGATCCAATTTGCATGGATGTCTTCTCGGTGTAAGTGAGATGCTTAACTAACTCAGCCACGCCCTGGGTTTTGTCCAAGTGCACCTTCCGGTACACTTACCGTGTTACGACTTGCCTCCCCTTGTCAGTGCTAAGGTATTAGGTATTTTTGGTGCGTTTTGACAGGGGAGAGTGACGGGCGGTGTGTACGCGTCTCAGGGCCGAGTTCAAAAGGACGCTCTATTTCCTTTTTACTACTAAATCCTCCTTCAAGCATTATTTCATGGTGCATATTCGTATTATTCTGTAGTAGAAAATGTAGCCCATTTCTTTCCACTTCATGCGCTACACCTCGACCTGACGTTCTGGGTTGTACCCATTTTGCTTACTTCTATCTCCTTCACAGGGTAAGCTGACGACGGCGGTATATAGGCTGGGGTGGCTAGAGGTGGTGAGGTTTAACGGGGATTATCGGTTCTAGAACAGGCTCCTCTAGGGGGGTTTGAGACACCGTCAGGTCTTTTGGGTTTTAAGCTAATGCTTGTAGTACCCTGGCGGACATTTAATTGTAGTTGAATGTCTGGGTTTACGGCTGAGCATAGTGGGGTATCTAATCCCAGTTTGTTTCTCAGCTTTCGTGGGGTCAGGTGGGGTTTTAAAGCTACTTTCGTGTTAGGGCTTCGGACGCCTAGAAGCGTATGACGGCCAAGGGGTCATTTGGCTTTAATTTTTGTCTATCCTTAACCACCCTTTACGCCGTTTCATTATCAACTGGGGCCTCTCGTCTAACCGCGGTGGCTGGCACGAGTTTTACCGGCCCTCTTAACGCTAACTGAGTCAAGTTTTCACTTATGGCTTAATATTTATCACTGCTGAATTCCCTTGGGGGTGTGGCTAGGCTAGGCGTTTTGGGCTTAATGTTTGTGCCTGATGCCCGCTCCTCGTCCCCGGGCGGGGGATTGAGGGCATACTCACTGGGTTGCGGAGACTTGCATGTGTAAGTTGGGTTATAGCTGATAGTAAGGTCGGGACCATGCCTTTGTGCATGCGATGTTTTTTAGGACACATCTTAGCATCTTCAGTGCTATGCTTTAAATTAAGCTACGCTAGC